TCAGTATTTAATCTCACGTGTGAGTGTAAAATATAAATATCTAAGATTTAAATTATCAATATCAGTATTTAATCTCACGTGTGAGTGTAAAATATAAATATCTAAGATACTATGGACCGGAGTAATGACCGAGCGATAGCGAGGGGGAATATTCATACTGAACCAGGTTATTTAAACATTTATATGTAAATGGAATTAAATTTGATTCTGGTTTATATTGGGATAGTTTTTAGATGATTAAATATGTAAGTTTTTGCGTGTATAGGGATTTATTTAAATAATATTTCTTAATTTTATGATGGTAAGTATTCGCAGTTTTTAATATTATATAGATTTAATAATTTAAGATATAGTTAATTTATATTATGACTAGCAAAAATTGTGCCAGCAGCTGCGGTTACACAATTAGTCAAAATTATCTTTATTAGGATATTATTTAATTATTTATGTGAATGACTATAATATTATATATTTTTAAGTGAAATTTAATTTTTAATTTATTAGTTTGGTTTAATTTTTGATTTATTATAAGAAATTCTGTTATTAAACTAGGATTAGATACCCTATTATTTGGAATGTAAATTTTTTTCTTATTACTATAAGTTATGATCTTTAAATTGAAAGAATTTGACGGTAATTTTAATCATTTTAGAGGAACCTGTTCTGTAATTGATAATCCACGATAAATTTTACCTTAATTTGTTGTTTGTATATCTCTGTCTGATTGAATGTTTTATTAGGATATTTTCTTAAACTTTTATGGAAATTTATGTCAGGTCAAGGTGCAGCTATATTAAGGTTTGAAATGGGTTACATTTAATTTATAATTATTGAATTAAATTATTTATTTAATTTATGAAATTGGATTTAATTGTAATGTTTAATATATATTATTCGTGATATATGTTTTTGATTAAGTACATATCGCCCGTCACTCTCATTAATAAGATGAGATAAGTCGTAACAAAGTAGTCCTAGCGGAAGCTGGGGCTGGAATTATACAAGTTATAATCTAGGATTGATTTTTATTTACATTAAAGATTTATTTGTGCAATTCAAATTGACTTGATTGTTAAGATTAATTTAATTTAATTTTTAATTTATGTTATAATTTTATAGAAATAACTTTATTTTTAGTATTTTTTAGAGAATAAATATTTTTATATTAATAGTTTATTTTACTGTAAAGGTTTATTATTATTATTATTAAAGTAAAATTTGTTTTTTGTACCTTTTGTATCAGGGTTTATTAATTTATTTTTAATTATATTTAAATTTCCCGAATTTAAAGGAGATATCTCTAAAATTGTTATTTAATGTGTTATAATTATTAATAAATTAGGGATAGATGTTATATGCTATTCATCTTTAAATATCTGGTTTCTTAATAATTGAATTTAATTCAGAATTAATATTGTTTATCAAATACTTACATTTTTTTTAATGTATATTAATTTAAAATTAAAGGGGATAAGCTCTTTAATTTTTCTATAACTTTTAATTAAATTGGAATATTTGTAGGATTAGAAATTTTCATCATTTATTTTGTTATAATTATTGTTCTTTATTTGTTTATTTATTTATTGTTTAGTTATTTATTAAGAATTATTGTTTAATTTAAAATCATTAGTTATAATGATAGAATTAGTAGTTTTGTTATTTGACATATAGTAACTCGGCAAATATATTCTTCACCTGTTTAACAAAAACATGTCTTGATGGATTATTGTTTATATTAAGTCTGACCTGCTCAATGATTTTAAATTAAATAGCCGCAGTATTTTGACTGTGCGAAGGTAGCATAATCATTTGTCTTTTAATTGAAGGCTTGTATGAATGGTTGGATGAAGGAATTACTTTCTTTATGTTAATGATTGAATTTAATTTTTTAGTTAAAAAGCTTAAATTTATAAATGGGACGAGAAGACCCTATAGAATTTTATTTTTATTGTATTATTTTAATTTTTGGTTAATTTTATTAATTTTTTTTATTAAGAATTTTGTTGGGGTGACAGTGAGATTTTATTAACTCTCATAAACTTATTATTATTTATTTGTATATTAAAGATCCTTATTTTTGGATATTTAGATTAAATTACCTTAGGGATAACAGCGTAATTTTTTTGGAGAGTTCTTATCGATGAAAAAGTTTGCGACCTCGATGTTGGATTAAAATTAGATTTAAGTGCAGAAGCTTAATTTCTAGGTCTGTTCGACCTTTAAATTTTTACATGATCTGAGTTCAGACCGGCGTGAGCCAGGTCGGTTTCTATCTTTTTATTATTAAATTGTAGATTAGTACGAAAGGACCATTTACAACAAATAATTTGTTTTATTTGAATATTTTTAACTATTTTGGCAGATTAGTGCGGTAAATTTAGAATTTATGAATGTAATTATTTTATTACAAATAGTATTGTTCCTGTTGATTTATTTATTAATAATTATTTGTGTTTTAATTTGTGTTTCTTTTGTTACTTTGTTAGAGCGTAAGGTTTTAGGATATATTCAGCTTCGTAAAGGCCCTAATAAATTAGGTTTAATAGGTCTTCTTCAGCCTTTTTCTGATGGTATTAAATTGTTTTTTAAGGAGCAGACTTTTCCTTATAAATCTAATTATTTAATTTATTATATTTCTCCTGTGTTTTTATTATTTTTGTCTTTTATTCTTTGGTGTTTATTCCCTTTTTTATTTAACATTTATAATTTTGATTATGGTATTTTATTTTTTATAGTTTGTACAGGTATAGGTGTATATGGTATTATACTTTCAGGTTGATCTTCTAATTCTAATTATGCTCTTTTAGGTAGTCTTCGTTCAGTTGCTCAGGTAATTTCTTATGAAGTAAGTATGATTATAATTATATTATGTGTTATTGTTTTTGTGTTGAGATATAATTTATTAAATTTTATATATTATCAACAATATATTTGATTTATATTTATATGTATCCCCTTGTTTTTTTGTTGAATATCTTCTTGTTTAGCAGAGACTAATCGATCTCCTTTTGATTTTGCTGAGGGTGAAAGAGAACTTGTTAGAGGTTTTAATGTTGAATATAGAAGTGGGGGATTTGCTTTTATTTTTTTATCTGAATATATAAATATTATTTTTATGAGTTTGATGACAGTTATTATTTTTTTGGGTTGTGATCTTTGATCTTTATTTTTTTATGTTAAAATTATATTGGTTGTTTTTTGATTTATTTGGGTTCGAGGTGTTTTACCTCGATTTCGTTATGATAAATTGATGTATTTAACATGAAAGTTGTTTCTGCCTTTATCTTTGAATTTTTTCTTGTTTTATATAGGGGTTTTAGTTCTTCTGGTATATTAATATTTATATTCATTGATTTAAGTATTAATATAAGTCAATGAAAGAATTTAACTTTCGTTTTATACTTTCAAAGTATATGTTTTCTAAAACTTATTGACTAAATTAAGTTCGTTACAAATATTTTAATGTTATTCCAATAGATCGTCTCAAATTTTTATTATTAAGGGGTTAATAATAAAGTATCTAAAATATAGTACAGTTAATACTTGCCCTGTAAAAATATATGGCTCTTCTGCTGGTCGTGCTCCAATTCATGTTAATAAAATAATAATGGTAACTATACTTCAGAAAAGTCTTTTTCTGGGAGGGTAAAATGTATTTCCTTGAAATTTACTTTTATTTAATATTGGCACTAAAATAATTAAAATAGATATTAATATAGCTAATACTCCCCCTAATTTATTTGGAATAGATCGTAAAATAGCATATGCAAATAGGAAATATCATTCTGGTTGAATATGTACTGGGGTAACTAATGGATTGGCTGGAATAAAATTTTCTGGATCTCCTAGTATTCGAGGTTCTAATAGAACGAGTAAGGAAAATAGGAATAATATAATTATAGCTCCTATTAAGTCTTTAATTGAGAAGTATGGGTGGAAAGGTGATTTATCATAATTTGAGTTTAAACCTAATGGGTTATTTCTTCCTGTTTGGTGAAGGAATAATAGATGAATAATCACTATACCTGCAATTACGAAGGGTAATAAAAAGTGTAGAGTAAAGAATCGTGTTAATGTTGCGTTATCAACAGAGAAACCCCCCCATAATCATATTACTAAAGTTTTTCCAAGATAAGGGACAGCGGATAATAAATTAGTAATTACTGTTGCCCCCCATAAAGATATTTGCCCTCATGGTAAAACGTATCCTAAAAATGCTGTTCCTATGATTAATAGGAATAATACTACTCCTACTCTTCAAGTTATATGAAGTTTATAAGATCCATAGTATAAACCTCGTCCGATGTGTATATATAAGCAAATGAAAAATAGGGATGCCCCGTTTGCATGAGTATATCGTATAAGTCATCCATTATTTACGTCTCGACAAATGTGTACTACTCTTCTAAATGCTAATTCAATATTAGCTGTGTAGTGTATAGCTAGAAATAATCCTCTAATTATTTGGATTATTAAACATATACCTAATAGTGATCCAAAATTTCATCATAATGAAATAGATGATGGTGATGGTAAATCAATTAATGATCTATTAATAATTTTAAATAGAGGGTGTGTTTTTCGTAATGGTTTGTTCATAAATCTATTTAGCTTTTTATTCGTAAAGGCCCTTCAGTCACTTTTGCTACATTTGAAATAACGATTATAGTCAATAATAAATATATAATTATTATTAATGTGAGTTGGGCAGTTATTATATTGAAGATTTTAATGAGGGAAATTGTTTCATTTATGTATATATAATTTATAAATTGTTTATTATTAAAATTATATATAATGATAAACATTATTATTCTAAAAATAAATGAGATAATTATATTTTTAACTGGTGATTTAAATTTTTCATTTGATGCTACTCTTGCTATATAAATAAATAATACTAAAGCCCCTCTTAATATAATAATAATAACAATATATGAGAAAAAAAATGATCTTATCATATATCCTGCAATTGTAGCTGTAATTAGGGTTTGAATAATTAAGATAAGTCCTATTCTTAGGGGGTGATTTAATCTTAATAAAATTAATGATATGGTGATTATTATTGATAATAATAAATTCAATACAGTAAATAGTTTAAATAAAATATTAATTTTGGAGATTAAAGATGAGCGATTGCTTTTTACTGAAGTTTTAAAGGTAACATACCTAATTATGAATTACAAAATCATTGTTTTTATTTAAACTATTAAAACTTATTTTATATGAATATATTTTATTGTTCAGTTTATTGAGAGGAATTGTTGTTTTTTGTTCTACTCGTAAACATTTATTGCTTTCTTTATTAAGTTTGGAATTTATGGTTTTATGTGTTTTTTTAGCTTTATTTACTGTTATGTTAATGTATGGTTATGAATTATATTTTTCTTTGATTTTTTTGGTCTTTACTGTTTGTGAAGGGGCACTGGGTTTATCTATTTTAGTTAGTTTAGTTCGTAATCAGGGTAATGATTATTTATCAAGAATATCTATTTTATCATGATAAAATATTTATTTATACTTTTATTTTTGATCCCTGTTTTAAATAATTATTGATTAATTAAGCATATTATTATATTTATATGTTTTTTATTTGTGTTTTTTAATTTATGTTATGATTTTGTTTCACTTTCAGGTGTTTTATTAGGATTAGATATTATTTCCTATAGTTTAATTGGTTTAACTTATTTTATTGTGTTTTTAATAATAATAGCTAGTTACAATATTTATGTGTTAAAGGAAAAATTAAATGAGTTTATTTTTATTATATTATTAATGTTGTTTTCACTTTTATTAACCTTTTCTTCCTTGAATATATTTATTTTTTACATCTCTTTTGAGATATCTCTTATCCCCACCCTTTTTTTAATCTTTGGGTGGGGATATCAGCCTGAGCGTATTTTAGCTGGTTATTATTTACTTTTTTATACTTTATTTGCTTCTTTACCTTTACTTTTAGGTATTTTTTATATTAATTCTTTGGTTAGTTCTCTGGATTTTTGGCTTATTTCATTGGGTAATAATCTTAATATTTATTTTTATTTATCTATAATTTTGGCTTTTTTATTTAAGATACCTATACCTTTTTTTCATTTTTGATTACCTAAAGCTCATGTAGAAGCTCCTATTTCTGGTTCTATAATTTTAGCGGCTATTTTATTAAAGCTTGGGGGATATGGTCTTATTCGGGTATATATATTTATAGGTTGTTATTCTATTAATTATAGATATATTTGGGTAAGTTTAAGTTTATGGGGTGCTGTTTTGGTGAGTTTTATTTGTATGTTTCAGGTTGATATTAAATCTATTATTGCATATTCTTCAGTTGCTCATATGGCTTTAGTTATTTGTGGTATTATAAGATATAGTTTATATGGATTTGTTGGTTCATTAATTATAATGATTGGTCATGGATTTTGTTCTTCTGCTCTTTTTTGTTTAGCTAATATTATATATGAACGTAGACATAGTCGTAGATTATTTATTAATAAGGGTTATTTAATTAGAATGCCTAGTTTATCTTTATTTTGATTTCTTCTATGTGCTAACAATATATCATCTCCTCCTTCTTTAAATCTTTTGGGGGAAATTTATCTTATTAATTCTATTATTTCTTGGGATTACATAACTTTTATTTTTTTAGCTATTTTATCTTTTATGAGTTGTTGTTTTAGAATTTATTTATTTTCTATGACTCAGCATGGTTATATTTATGGAGGTTTATCTTTTTTTAATTCTTCTACTGTTCGTGAATATATTTTAATGTTATATCATTTTCTTCCTCTTAATTTTATAATTTTAAAATTTGAAGTTTTTTCTATATTTCTTTAGTGGGATTTATGATAGTTTAAAAATTTTAGAATAATAATTTGTGGTATTATTGGTGAATAATATTTCTCTAAATCCATTGTAAATCTTTATAAATTTTGATCTATTATTTTATTATTTATTGGTTCTGTTTTTATGTCTTATGGTTTTGTATTTTTATTTGATAATTATTCTTTATTTTTAGATTGAGAATTGATTTCATTAAATTCTTCTTATTTATCAATATCATTTTATTTTGATTGGATATCTTTATTGTTTATAGGTAGTGTTTGTTTTATTTCTTCTATAGTTATTTTATATTCTTCTTCTTATATAAGTGTTGATCTATTTAAGGTGCGATTTTTGTTTATTGTGTTATTATTTGTTTTATCGATGATGTTTTTGATTATTAGACCAAATTTAATTAGTATTTTGTTGGGGTGGGATGGTTTAGGTTTAGTTTCTTATTGTTTAGTTATTTATTATCAGAATGTTAAATCTTATAATGCAGGTATGTTAACTATTTTGAGTAATCGAATTGGGGATGTTTCTATTTTAATTGGTATTGCTTGATTATTTAATGTGGGTAGTTGAAATTATATTTATTATTTGGGATTTTTGGATCATCAAATTTCTCTTTGATTAATTTATTTAATAGTATTATCTGCTTTTACTAAAAGTGCTCAAATTCCTTTTTCTTCTTGATTACCGGCTGCAATGGCTGCTCCTACTCCGGTTTCTGCTTTGGTTCATTCTTCTACTTTAGTTACTGCAGGTGTTTATTTGTTAGTTCGTTTCAGTGAATTAATATATATTTATAATTTAAGATTATTTTTGTTAATCTCTTGTTTAACTATATTTATATCTGGGTTGGCGGCTAATTTTGAATATGATTTAAAGAAGATTATTGCTTTATCTACTTTGAGACAGTTGGGTTTAATAATGAGATTATTATTTATGGGTTATAGTACTTATGCTTATTTTCATATACTAACTCATGCTTTTTTTAAGGCTTTAATGTTTTTATGTGCTGGGATAATTATTCATTGTATAAATGATTCTCAAGATATTCGTCATATAGGATTTTTGGTTAATTGTATTCCATTTACATGTTCCTGTTTTTGTATTTCTAATTTATCTTTATGTGGTTTTCCTTTTTTATCAGGGTTTTACAGTAAAGATATAGCATTAGAATTATTAAGATATAATTATTATAATTTGTATATTTATATTATTTTTTATTTATCTGTAGGTTTGACTGTTTGTTATAGTTTACGTTTAATTTATTATTGTTTTAGAGGGTCTACTGGGTTAATATCTATTTCTAATTATTATGAAGATCCTATTATATTATATTCTTTAATTCTTTTAACTTTTTTGTCAATTTTTAGCGGAAGTATTTTGATATGATTAATTTTTCCTTTTTTTGATTTTATATGTTTTCCTTTTATTTTGAAAATTCTTCCATTATTATTTGTTTTATTGGGTTCTTGATTAGGTTATAGATTATCTTTATTAAGTATTTGTGATAGTATTTTTGGTATTTTTTATAATTATGTAGTTGAGTTTGTTGGTTGTATATGATTTATACCTTATTTTAGAACTTACATAATTTATAATAAGGGTTTTTTTTATTCTAAAATAAGTTCTTTATTTATGGATTCTAGTTGAGGGGAATATATTGTTTCTGGTTCTATGCCCGGTTTTATTAATTATTTAAGTTCTTTTTATTCATTGTATCAAATAAATAATGTGAAATTTTACTTGATTAGTTTTATCTTTATTTTCTTTTTTGTAATATTAATTTAGACTTAAATAGCTTAATTTATAAAGCGTAACTCTGAAGAAGTTGAGATAGGTTATTAAACCTTTTAAGTATTTATGAAGAATTAAATTCTTATTTCCTTATTGAAAATAAGAGGTTTTTTATTAAACTACATAAATATAAGAGAAAAACGGATTTTAACCGCTTTAAAAGATAGTTAGCAGCTTCTTTTAGATACTTCATTCTCTTTTAATTGGATATTAAAATCAATAATTTCATTAACAATGAAAGGCCTCTAAAGTTTTGGCTTCAATTAATATTTAATTAGATAAGGGATAACAAATATTATCCTAATTTTAGGTCGAAACTAAATGTAATTTTTACTTCACTATCTACATTGTATTTATTGAGGTAAACTAATTTTAAAATTTAGTATTTTTTAATTGCAAATTAAATGTTATATATTAAACTATAACCCCATTTAGCTCATTCTAGTACTCCATTATTTCATTCATGATAAAGTCCTAAAATTAAAATAATAATGAATATTATAATGGTTATAATTCATGTTCTAGTTATTCTTCATTTTATGGTTAGGATAATTGGTAATATAATAGCGATTTCGATATCGAAGATTAAAAATAGTACTGCAATTAGGAAAAATTGAATTGAGAAAGGTGTTCGTGCCGATCTTTTAGGATCAAATCCACATTCAAATGGGGATATTTTTTCTCGATCTTTTTTTGATGTTTTTGAGATTACTGTGCATATTATTATTATTACTATTGCCACAGTTATTGATAATAATATTGTTATAATAATTATAAATATTATCTTTTCTTAATTTAAGATCTTTTGATTGGAAGTCAAATATATTAATTATACTAAAAAGATAATATTATCTACCTCATCAGTAAATTGAAATGTATAGGAATAGTCACACTACATCGACGAAGTGTCAATATCATGCTGCTGCTTCGAATCCAAAGTGGTGTCTTATTGAAAAGTGACATTTAATATGTCGTATTAAGCAAATACTTAAGAAAATAGTTCCAATGATTACATGTAACCCATGAAATCCTGTTGCTATAAAAAAGCATGATCCATATACTGAATCTCTAATACAGAATCTGGCTTCCTTATATTCATAAGCTTGTAGAATTGTAAAGTAAATTCCTAATATTACTGTTAATATAAGACTTTTTTTAGTTTCCTTGTAATTATTTCTTATTAATCTGTGGTGAGCTCATGTTACTGTTATTCCGGAACATAATAAAATTATTGTATTTAATAAGGGAATTTCCATTGGATTAAATACAATAATACCTTTTGGAGGTCATATTATTCCAATTTCAACAGTAGGTGCTAGTCTTCTGTGGAAGAATCCTCAAAAGAATGAAATGAAGAAGAATACTTCTGAAATGATGAATAGAATTATTCCAATTTTTAAACCATTAGTAACTTTTATAGTATGATGCCCTTGGAATGTAGCTTCTCGGATAATATCTCGTCATCATTGAATTATAGTTAATAATAAAATAGTTAATCCTATATAAAACAGATACATTTCATTTTTATGGAATCATAAAACTATTCCTGAAGTTAATGTTATAGCTCCAATAGATCCTGTTAGTGGTCATGGTCTGTAATCTACTAAGTGATATGGGTGATTTTTTTGTATTTTCATAATTTATTAGTGTATTACTTCTCTAGAATAAAGTGTAGTTAATACTGAAAATACATATGCTTGAATAATTGCTACTGCGGCTTCAAATATTATTAGAATAATTTGTACTGCAATGATTATTATTAATACTAAATTATTAACGTCTAGTGATTTATTTCCTAGTAATCTTATTAATAGATGTCCAGCAATTATATTTGCAGTTAATCGAACTGCTAATCTTCCTGGTCGGATAATGTTTCTAATTGTTTCAATTATTACTATGAATGGTATTAACATTCCAGGAGTGCCTATAGGTACTAAATGTGCAAATATTGCATTGGTATTTTTGAATCATCCAAAAACTATTATTCTTATTCATAAGGGTAAAGCTAAAGTTAATGAAAATGCTAGATGTCTTGATCTTGTGAAAATATATGGTATTAATCCTATAAAGTTATTTATTAGGATAAATACAAAGAGTGAAACTGTTATTAATGTTATGCCTTCTGATCCTAATCCCAATAATAACTTAAATTCATTATGGAGTTTTTGTGTGATATTATTGAATATAATAGTAATTCGATTGGGTAATGTTCAGAATGAGTAGGGAATTAATAATAATCTTAAAAATGTTCTTAATCAATTAAGTGAATAATTTAATGATGTTGCTGGATCAAATGTTGAAAATAAATTTGTTATCATGTTCAATTTAGTTGATTAGATTTTTTATTATCTCTGGTTTTAATTTTTATGCTTTTATTTATTCTAAAATAAACTATAATGTTAATAATAAGGAAGGTTATAAAGAAAATAATAAATAAGATTTCTCATCATAGTGGAGCTATTTGTGGCAATAAGAATTACTATTAAATTAAGTAATTTTAACTTGACAAGTTAATGTTTTATTTAAACTAAATTCTTATATATTTCATTAAGAGTAAGTTTGACTTTACTATATTTTGGTTTAAGAGACCAATGCTTAAAAATTTCAGCCACTTAATGATATTGATTTAATTCACTTTAAGAAATTCTCTGTTGTTGTTCTTTCAATTACAATTGGTATAAATCTATGGTTTGCCCCACAAATTTCTGAGCATTGACCATATATAATTCCTGGTCGATTTATATTAATAGTTCCTTGATTTAATCGTCCAGGAACTGCATCGATTTTAATTCCTAATGCTGGTACAGCTCATGAGTGTAATACATCTGCTGCTGTTACTACTACCCGTGTTTGAATATTTATTGGTAGAATTGTTCGATTATCTACATCTAATAAACGAATTTCTTCTGGGTTTAATTCATTTGTAGGTTTTATATATGAGTCGAATTCAGTATTTCTGAAATCTGAATATTCATATCTTCAGTACCATTGATGGCCAATTACTTTTAATGTGATTGAAGGGTTATTGATTTCATCAATTATGTATAGTAATCGTAGTGAGGGTAATGCAATGAAGATTAAAGTAATGGCTGGTAGTATTGTTCAAATTAATTCAATAGTTTGCCCTTCTAGTAGGTAACGATTAATTAACTTATTGCTTGTTAATCTAGTTATAATATAAGCTACTATCACTGTAATTATTGATAAAATTATAATTGTATGATCATGAAAAAATGTAAGTTGCTCTATTAATGAAGAATTTGCGTCTTGGATTATAATATTACCTCAGGTTGCTATTTCTAATAAAAGATAACTCTTTATATATGAAGTTTAAGTTCATTGCACTAATCTGCCATATTAGAATACTGATGTTATAATAGGAATTTCGTTATATGAATGTTCAGCGGGAGGTATTTTTTGTATTCATTCAATTCTAGTTGTTATATTTTCTCTGAATACTGATACTCGTTTTGAAATAATTCTTTCTCATAAAATTATAATAAATATAATAATTCTAATTATTGATATAATTCTTCCAACAGATGAAATAATATTTCACCCAGTATATCTATCCGGGTAATCAGAATATCGTCGAGGTATGCCTCTTAATCCTAAGAAATGTTGAGGGAAGAATGTAATATTGACTCCTAAAAATATTGTGAAGAATTGAATTTTTAATCATTTTGGGTTTATTGTTAGTCCTGTAAATAAAGGAAATCATTGGATAAATCTTCCTATAATTGCAAATACTGCTCCTATAGATAATACATAGTGGAAGTGAGCTACTACATAGTATGTATCATGTAAAATAATATCAATAGATGAATTTGCTAAAATTACTCCAGTTAAACCTCCAATAGTAAATAAGAATACAAATCCTAATGCTCATAATATTGATGGCGAATAATTTATTTTTACTCCATGCAGGGTTGCTAATCATCTAAAAATTTTAATTCCTGTGGGAACAGCAATAATTATAGTAGCTGATGTAAAGTATGCTCGGGTATCTACATCTATACCTACTGTAAATATATGATGTGCTCATACAATAAATCCTAGGATTCCAATAGCTAATATAGCATAAATTATACCAATATTACCAAATGTTTCATTTTTTCCTCTTTCTTGTCTAATAATATGGGAAATTAACCCAAATCCTGGTAAAATTAAAATATAAACTTCGGGGTGTCCAAAGAATCAAAATAAATGTTGATATAAAATAGGGTCTCCCCCTCCTGATGGGTCAAAGAATGATGTGTTAAAATTTCGGTCTGTTAATAGTATAGTAATAGCTCCTGCTAATACAGGTAATGATAATAGTAGAAGGAGTGCAGTAATTCCAACTGATCAAACGAATAAGGGAATTCGTTCAGGGATTATACCTGTTGATCGTATATTAATAATTGTTGAGATGAAATTTACTGCTCCTAGAATAGAGGATACTCCTGCTAAGTGTAATGAGAAAATTGCTAAATCTACGGATGCTCCTCTATGGGATAAATTACTTGATAAAGGGGGGTATACAGTTCACCCTGTTCCAGCCCCAGCTTCCGCTAAACTTCTTACTATTAATAGTGTTAATGAAGGGGGTAATAATCAAAATCTTATATTATTTATACGTGGAAATGCTATATCAGGTGCTCCAATTATTAAAGGCACTAATCAGTTTCCAAACCCACCAATTATAATTGGTATTACTATAAAAAAAATTATAATAAATGCATGAGCTGTGACTACTACATTATAAATTTGATCATCTCCAATGAATCTTCCAGGTTGTCCTAGTTCAATTCGAATAATTAGTCTTATTGCTGATCCTACTATACCTGCCCATATACCGAATAAGAAGTATAAAGTTCCAATGTCTTTGTGGTTAGTTGAATATAATCATTTATTCAATATTTTATGATAGAGTGACTGAAGAATTAGGTGATAAATTGTAAATTTATTTATGGCTTATTAGCCCTCTATCATTAACTAAGCTTTATAGTCAATTATTTAATATGATATTAGACTGCAATTCTAAAGTAGGCATAAGCCTAAAGCTTATATAATATATATATTTAACTTTGAAGGTTAATAGTTTAGATTTAACTTAAAGCTTTATATAAGCTTATATAATATCTAATGATATAATTATAGGTAATCTTAGATTTAATATTAAAATTATTATAGTTATTACTTTGTTGTTATAAGTTATTCTTCATTTAATTCTTCTATTAAATGAAAGGTATATATTAGTTATTACTCGTAAATAGTATATTAGGGTTACTAATCTAAATATGATTATAATAAAAATAATCATAAATTCTTGTTCGTTAATTATACTTTGAATTGTAATTCATTTTGGTAAAAATCCTATGAAGGGGGGTAGGCCTCCTATTCTTATTATTATAATGAAAAATCTAATTTTTTCTATATTTCTTATATTAGGTCTTCTTATTTGGTTAATAAAATATATTTTGTATCTTATAAATAATTTACATATTATAATAATTATAATTCTATAAATTAATAAATACATTATTCATAAATTTATAGATTTGTTGATGGCTAGAAGTCATCCTAAATGGTTAATTGAGGAATATCCTAATATTTTCCGTAAGGATGTTTGATTAATACCTCCAATTCTTCCAATTCCAATAGATCAAATAATAGCTGCATTAATAATAATAGAATTATTATTAATATTTCTAATTATTATTAAAGGGGCAATTTTTTGTCATGTTATTAGAATACTGCATTTATTTCATTCTATTTTAGATATAATTTCAGGTATTCACATGTGAAAGGGGGCTGCTCCTAATTTAATTAAAATACTGATAGTAATAATATTATTAATCAAATTCCAATAGATCAAATACTTACATATACTGATTAAAATTATTATAATTAAAATTATTCTTCTTATTCTTTGTACTAGAAAATAAATTATTGCAGCTTCTGATCTTGATTTATTGGATTTTCTTAAAATTAAAGGGATAAAGGATATTATGTTGAGTTCAAGTCCAATTCATATTCTAATTCAATTATTAGCTGATAAAGTAATTATTCTTCTAATAATTAATGTCAGAAAAAATAATCATCTTCTCTTTTTGATTAGAGAGGAAGGGCTTAATCCCTTATAAGCAGGGTATGAACCTGATAGCTTAATTTAGCTTACCTTTCTTAAATAAATTATGCTTAAGTGTATGATGCACAAAAAATTTTGATTTTTTAAGTTATGGTTTAATTCCATAAAGTATAATAAGAGTATTTATATACATGTTCTATTCTATCAAAATAGTCCTATTAATTCAGGCATCTTATT